TATAGCTATTTTGCTTCAATCTTTCCTATCGAAAAGAAAAAATGCAAGATTTAGTTACGATTAGAAATACGCTTTTCTATCTTTATCCATGGATCCTTTACTAATACTTATTAAATTGGAAGTATTAATCCAATAAAAAAAAAATTATGTTTCGCAATTAAATAATCCAATTTTTCAATTTTTAATTGATCCTTGGATACAAATCACGAGAATGTATATTCTTCCTCGAATCTTTTGTTGAGAGGTAAAGGATTAAATCCTTTTAAGAAATAAAGTTTTTGTTCGGAATATGAATCAAATCAAACCGAGGGATCCCTTAACTATAAAAAGAATTAATAAAACGAATCACACTTTTACCACTAAACTATACCCGCTACAATGGGATTATTGTATATAAATGAAACTTTTGTCGAACAAAACAAAGGTAATCGGACGTAATCAAGATAGGATCCAAAAAAAAATACTGATGAAAATTATAGCATTGGTATGTTTGTTTTGGTTTTGTCAGTAGACCTAATCAGATTAGTAAAAGAGCACTCCTAATTCAAAATTAAAATAAAGAAAGAACTTGTTCTTTCTTTTGCTGAAGGATTTTTGACAGAACAGATAGGGATTGAGAAAACCCTTTATGTTATGACATAAGAATGCATTGCACAACAATCCACAGTTCCTTATTTTTTTTTCTTTTTTTCTATTAACGGAAAAAAATAAGGAAAGAAAGAATAATAATATAATAAAAAATGACACTTTGATTCTATAGAATTTCATTCTATATCATAGGAATTGAAAGGTCCCTTCTTCTGATTGTTGTTTGAATAATCAATAATAAACATTTTTTTTTTCAAACAAATCATTTTATCTATGATTTGGAATGGAACAAAAAATGGCCCGGCTAGGTACTGACCAGGCCAGGCCGTTAAAAGAAAAAAAAAAAGCTCTTTCGGAAGACTTGCCTTTTTTAGTTTTTTTTTTATTCGAAATATCTCTTTAGAACCTTTTCTTTATCGAAATGGGATTGCTTATAAAAGTAGTATATATTAAAGTTGTATATATCAATATAGTATATAAATAATAAAGAGAGATAAAGAAAGGATTTATTTTTCAAGCCTTACTTTTTGTGTAATGTAAGTATAGTAATTATCCTTTTTCAATTGGGAGAGATGGCTGAGTGGACGAAAGCGTCGGATTGCTAATCCGTTGTACGAGTTTTTCGTACCGAGGGTTCGAATCCCTCTCTTTCCGTTTCTGTTTTGGTATTTTCTTTTTTTTTTCAAAACCTTTCCTTTGTTTTTTTTTTATTTATATTATAATAAATAAGGATGTACAATAGATAAAATCCTAAGTAAGAACATTGAAAAATTTAGCAAAAGCAAATAAAAAGAAAGGCCTTTTTATTCTTCACGTCCAGGATTACGTCCTGGATCATTAGATAGGAATCCAAAGATGAAGAGAGAAACAAAAAATATCACTACTGTGTAAACAAAGAGTTTGAGAGTAAGCATTACACAATCTCCAAGATCTTTTTTTTTTTCAAAAAAAAAAGAGAATAGATTCTCCATTTTTATACCCCATATCCTATTTTGACACCAACAAACAAAATGATTTCTCGAAATCAAAAAGAATTTTCAGAAATTCATTTGGAATAAGAGTCGAGTCTTTCATTAAAAAAAAGATCTTTTGGATGACTCGAAAAGGGTTTTTCAATAAATGAAAAAGAATCAGAATGAGGAAAGGAAAGAGGGGGAGTCAGATTTTTTGCAGCTATCTAAGAATTGTTTGAATCGAGGGTTCATCCTGTAAGACTTATCCGATCTTATCCATTGTTCCATTTTTTTTTTGAATAAATCATGTCTAGAACAGTATTAAAGATCTCATCGAAAACTTACAGCAGCTTGCCAAACAAAGGCTAAGAGAAAAAAGAGAAGGGGTATTACTGGCATAAAATCTACAATTGGATTCAAAAAAGCATAGGCCTCAGGTAATTTGGCTAAGAAAAAACTACTCGAATAAAGGGTGGAATGAAGACAGATACAGATCAAACTAAAGATATTAAGCATAACAAACATTTTTTTTCTTGGACTTGGAGATAATTGTATTTTGATTGAGTTATTGATAATTGATATCCCTTAAAAATGAAAAAAAAAAGTAAGGTATACCAAAAAATCCTTCTTTGAACTCCCCCAATCAAAAATCCTTCAATTCTCAAAAAAGAATAGAAGAAATCATACTTTTATACAATATCTTAATTGAATTATATGTAATGATCAATAAATTCAGTTTCATTGTATATCTACACGTGTCAAAACCCTAGGAACAATAGAGTCCATAGATATTTTATTTCAGATTGGAATTGACGAACAACCAAAAACAATACTACTGTTTATTAGTATTGAATAGAAATCGAAATGGGGCGTGGCCAAGTGGTAAGGCAACGGGTTTTGGTCCCGCTATTCGGAGGTTCGAATCCTTCCGTCCCAGGGAATACCTATTCTATATATAGATAACAATATCTATTATCAGAATAAGGAAAGGTTTTCTTTTTGAACTACCTTCTCTACTCTTTAAGAGTCAAATATTGGATATTATGTGATTGTTGTTTCTGATTTTTAATAATTCTATTCTTCTTTAAATCCTATTTTTTCACAAATTCAATTCAAATAAGATACATATAGATGGAACTGAATCGAGTTGTGATCTAGGAACATAGATTCGAAGAATTGGAAATAAAGAAAAAAGGGGGTTGCAAAAGAGGTTGAATGCGCTTTTCATCGTATGTCCATCCCCTTATATTTTAAATATGAAATATTCATATTTAAATTTAAGTTAGTTACTTCGAAAAGTCTTATGTCCCATATAATAAGAATTAATTAACAATGTAAGATATCAATTTCACTAGTTGTGCTTGTACAAATTGGATTAAGAAATAATCAAGTTACATACATATACCATATCTATTTTCTTTGAACCTCATTTTTAGGTATTTGATTTCGTATTTGATTGGGTTCTCATAAATAATTGTAAATCCATGTAATAATATAGACAGAGAGTAATTCATACATCCTATATTCCCCTTGCTTTAAATAAAAATTATTGAACGAAGCCCCACCAGTCAAAGAAACTACGCGTAAAATGAGGAAATGCTTAATGTATTATTCTCGTTTTATTTCAGTGATAACGTTTTTTGGTTTTTTGAAAAAGATTTTGGATTCGTTAATTTGAAATATTTTATATTGAATATTCATAATTCATTCCAATGACAATTGTTCAGTCTATCTGATAGAGGGAATTTTTTTTTTTATGATTTTCTTTTTCAGAAAGAAAAAGAGACTAAATCTTCCTTTACACCAACTTTTTTTTATTCACTCCACGAAAAAAAGAAATTGATTTCTTTTTCTATCTATATTTTTTGAATCACGGAGGTTTAGGTTTAATTCAAAGATGGATTATTTATGATCATAAATGGAATCTTTAGTAAAACTTTATTCAAATAGTGATATCCCGGTAGGTTTTTTTTCAATATTTGAATTTAATGATTTCTTATGAGTATTTGATATTCGAAGAAGTCTAAGATTGTTGAATATATCTTCTCAAGTTACTTGAAAATGCAATGTAGATTCAATACAAAGAACTTTTTTCTTCCTAATATTTATTAATATTAAAAATTAATAAATAAAATAAAAATATTGCATTTATCCAATAAAAAGAAAATCGAGGGTGAAATTGAATTCTTTCTAAGACTTCTTTAGAAACCAATCTAACGACCGAACAAATGACTATTCATGATTCCCTAATTGAATCAATTACATATCAGTTCCAAACTAGAGGCATGTTATGGTAAAACTTCGTTTGAAACGATGTGGTAGAAAGCAACGTGCGACTTGAAGGACATGATCAGTTGTGGATTCTTACATCCATCCTTTTGATGATATAGGAATGAAGGTGCTCTTGGCTCGACATCCTTTGTTTTGTTCCACTAGAACCCTCATTTTTTCTTGGGTTGTAGTGTAAACAGTATGTGATGTAGCTCGAGTAGAAAGTATTGATTCATTTCTCAGGGCAAGGATCTAGGGTTAGTGCCAATTAATAAGTTGGAACAACTTCGTAAGTGTAGTCTAGTCTATTTTCGATTTCTAAATCGAAAGGATCCAATTCGAGCAAGTTTCAAATTCAAAAAAGGAAAATTTGTTGGAATTAGTGAAATTCTTTTGATCCAAAGTGTATCGTGCGGGAATCAACCGTTTATGATTCTTTGATAGAAATAAATCAGAAAAAGGGGTATGTTGCTGCCATTTTGAAACGATTAAAAATCACCGAAGTAATGTCTAAACCCAACGATTCAAGGCAAAGATAAAATATTTTGGAACAAGGAAATATCTTTTTTTTATTGTCTCGACAACTAGATTAAGAATAAGTAGTCCGAATATATTCGAAATGAGACAAAGAAAAAGGGGTTAGAGACCACTCAAAAAATCAAATGCTAAGGGTTTTCTTTTGAGCTATTTCAGAGTTACTCAACTTGAGTTTTGAGAATACAAATGATTTTTTTTTGGAATTGGAAAAAGAAGAATAAAAAAGTATTAAATAATCATAGTCTAATTTATTTGATTTAATGCTTTTATAAATCTATTTGACATTAGAATTGTATACATAGACATATCTTCTAATTTCTCGAGCCGTACGAGGAGAAAACTTCGTATACGTTTCTAGGGGGGGTTCTAGTTTATCTACGTCTATCCCAATGAGCCGTTTATCGAATCGTTGCAATTGATGTTCGATCCCGCAGAGAAGGAAGGGATCTTCGTAAAGTGGGTTTTTATGATCCGATAAATAATCAAACGCGTTTAAATATTCCTGCTATTCTCTATTTTCTTGAAAAAGGCGCTCAACCTACAGGAACTGTTTATGATATTTTAAAGAAGGCGGGGGTTTGTTTTTCCAGAATTTCGTCTTAATTAAAGGAAAGTCAATTAATGAAATACAAAAGAAGAGGGTGTGGGTGA